CATTTTTTCTATTTATTCTACATATTTCTATTTAAATATTTTTATTATTATGTTCTTAATTTCACTATTTCTAAACGATCTAAACAGAATCAAAAATATAGTTGATTTCGAAATGTGTTTTTTTTTTTTCAATTGGAAATTCCTAATAACTAATAAGAATAATACTTATTAGAACCTAGGGCAGGTATCATGTCAATTACGGAATACTTGGTTTGTTGTAACACTCCCGAAAAAACAAAAAAAAGGGGGAGGGCCATTGATAAGAACGGGAAGGAAGAAAGCGAATCGGGATGCTAATTCCTCATCCTCAAATCTGTCCTTCCCAGGGGTTAGTGTCTCAACGAATAAGTAATTGTAGGAGTGAAATATTGATATAATTCGAAAAAGCAAGTCCCCGGAAGAAATAAAATACGTTTTTTTTATATTTCATATTTATAGGATTACACAAAGGGATTCGCAAATAAAAGCGCTAAGGCTACAACCAATCCATAAATTGTTAACGCTTCCATAAAAGCTAGACTAAGCAATAAAGTACCTCGTATTTTTCCCTCCGCCTCGGGCTGTCTTGCGATACCTTCTACAGCCTGGCCCGCAGCAGTACCTTGACCAACTCCAGGTCCAATAGAAGCAAGCCCGACAGCTAATCCAGCAGCAATAACGGAAGCGGCAGAAATCAGTGGATTCATGATAAGTTCCTCACACAAAAATCAAAAAATGGTTAATGATACAATCATCCAAGTAATTATGATTTAATTATTCCACCAAAAAGATTCATCCAGACGAAATAACTAACAACTGCCAATTGCAGTAATGGACTAATATTATTGAATCATCATAACTACTTATATTATATAGCTCTTTTTTATATAGCTTTTTTAGTTTCTATCGACGGGATTTTTGTGAATCCATTTCTTTGTTCTGAACCATTAGTTGAATTCTCGTTCTTTTTATTGATTTCATCTTTTTATTCATTCAATTCACAGTTACAGACGAAAGTAAAAGACTTCTATATGAATCCCCATCTAAATTCATAGTAGTAGGGCGGATTAGATATATCTTTAGTTCATATATAACTAGTCAATATCTAATATCACATATACACGCCTTTCTTCCATAACGTAAACCAACTATTCCTATCTTAGATTCATCGGATTCTAGAATCATTTTTGAAACGTGCAAGAGTTGGATTCTAGCCATTAGATTCCATATACCCAGGGTTTACCCGCCCTTACTAACCAATTTATTTTTTATGAATTTCGTTTTTTCAATTCTTATTCTTCTTTTCCTTTTTTTACAATTTCCTAAATAGCGTACCTATTACTGTAGATGTCTATTTGCCGTACATAGCGTATTTTTTTCATTTTTATATTCCCTAAGTCGACTATCTTGAGTCACGTATAGATTATCTTGGCCTAAGCTAAAAAACGACTATTTCGAAAACTCGTCAATGATGACCCTCCATAGATTCGCCTATATAAGCCGCGGCTAAGGTTGCAAAAATAAGAGCTTGAATACCACTCGTAAATAATCCAAGGAACATGACGGGTATAGGAACCACTAAAGGTACTAAAGAAACAAGAACAACAACTACTAATTCATCGGCTAATATATTTCCGAAAAGTCGAAAACTAAGTGATAAAGGTTTTGTGAAATCTTCTAAGATGTTAATGGGTAAAAGGATGGGAGTTGGTTGTATATATTTACTGAAATAACTTAATCCCTTTTTGCTAAGACCCGCATAGAAATAGGCTACTGACGTGAGTAAAGCTAAAGCAACGGTAGTATTTATATCATTCGTGGGTGCAGCTAATTCCCCATGAGGTAACTGTATGATTTTCCATGGTAAAAGAGCCCCTGACCAATTAGAAACAAAAATAAATAGAAACATAGTTCCAATAAAAGGAACCCATGGACCATATTCTTCTCCAATCTGGGTTTTGCTAACGTCTCGAATGAATTCAAGGACATATTCGAAGAAATTCTGACCATCATTTGGAATGGTTTGTGGATTCCGAACAGCTATACTAGCTGAACCTAATAAGATAGCAATAACAACCCAAGAAGTTATAAGTACTTGGCCATGGACTTGAAAACCTCCTATTTGCCAATAGAAATGTTGGCCTACTTCCACACCAGATATATCGTATAACCCCTTTAGTGTGTTGGTGGAACATGATAGAACATTCATATTGCCCTCTACAGAAATAGAACTTGAAAGGGAATTATTTTGATTCAACCGTCTCTTTTTCCACTTGATTAGTTGAATTCTCTATTTTGGATACTAACTAATCACAGAATATCCCCAGTAATTTTGATCTCTTTTATGCGATTCAAGAGTAGTAACCGATTCCATAAATCTATGGAGTTCAAAAAAGAATTTTTTTATTTATCTTATTATTAATCAAGGATTTCGTATATAGCTAGAACGACCCTCACAAATTGCGAATACTAATTTGTTAAGAATTAATCGGATTGAAGCTATAGCGTCATCATTTGCTGG